GTTAATGTAGCTTAATCACCAAAGCAAGGCACTGAAAATGCCTAGATGAGCATCCCATGCTCCATAAACAAACAGGTTTGGTCCTGGCCTTTCCATTGATTCTTAATAAAATTACACATGCAAGCATCCACGCCCCCGTGAGAATGCCCCCAGTGTCTACAAGACACGAAGGAGCGGGCATCAAGCACGCTAATTAGAGCAGCTCACGACGCCTTGCTTAGCCACACCCCCACGGGAAACAGCAGTGATAAAAATTAAGCCATGAACGAAAGTTCGACTAAGTTATATTAAACAGGGTTGGTAAATTTCGTGCCAGCCACCGCGGTCATACGATTAACCCAAGTTAATGGAAGTACGGCGTAAAGCGTGTTAGAGGAACACAAACAAAATAAGATTAAACTTTAATTAAGCTGTAGAAAGCCATAATTAAAATAAAAATAAATAACGAAAGTAATCTTATTACATACCAATACACGATAGCTAAGACCCAAACTGGGATTAGATACCCCACTATGCTTAGCCCTAAACATAAATAGTTAATTAGACAAAACTATTCGCCAGAGGACTACTAGCTATAGCTTAAAACTCAAAGGACTTGGCGGTGCTTTATATCCCTCTAGAGGAGCCTGTTCTATAATCGATATACCCCGATAGACCTCACCAACCCTTGCTAATTCAGTCTATATACCGCCATCTTCAGCAAACCCTAAAAGGGAACAAAAGTAAGCCTAATCATTACACATAAAAACGTTAGGTCAAGGTGTAACCTATGGGTTGGGAAGAAATGGGCTACATTTTCTACTTAAAAGAAAACACGAAAGTCCTCATGAAACTGATGACTAAAGGAGGATTTAGTAGTAAGCTAAGAATAGAGCGCTTAGCTGAATCGGGCCATGAAGCACGCACACACCGCCCGTCACCCTCCTCAAGCATATCCTAAACTTTTAAACTTATTACAAGTACTAACAATGCAAGAGGAGACAAGTCGTAACAAGGTAAGCATACCGGAAGGTGTGCTTGGACAAATCAAAGCATAGCTTAAACAAAGCATCTAGTTTACACCTAGAAGATTTCATGAGCCATGAGTGCCTTGAACCAAAGCTAGCCCACCCCCTCTTTTCTCAACTAATAAATACAAATCAATTAAAACATTCAGTTACATACTAAAGTATAGGAGATAGAAATTTTAAACCTGGCGCTATAGAGAAAGTACCGTAAGGGAAAGATGAAAGAATGATTTTCAAAGTAAGAAAAAGCAAAGATTACCCCTTGTACCTTTTGCATAATGAGTTAACTAGTGAAAATATAGCAAAGAGAGCTTAAGTTATAAGGCCCGAAACCAGACGAGCTACCTATGAACAGTTTATCAGAACCAACCCGTCTATGTGGCAAAATAGTGGGAAGATTTATAGGTAGAGGTGACACGCCTAACGAGCCTGGTGATAGCTGGTTGTCCAGGAAATGAATTTAAGTTCAGCTTTAAAAATACCCCAAAGACACATAACTCTACTGTATTTTTAAAAGTTAGTCTAAAAGGGTACAGCCTTTTAGAAAAGGATACAACCTTAACTAGAGAGTAAACACTATCTACACCATAGTTGGCCTAGAAGCAGCCATCAATTAAGAAAGCGTTAAAGCTCAACAAGAAGCCAAATCTAATACCAATAATAAACAATAAACTCCTAGATCACCTACTGGACTAATCTGTTTATAAACAGAAGCAATAATGTTAACATGAGTAACAAGAAGTAATTCTCCCTGCATAAGCTTACGTCAGTAACTAATATTATTCTGACAATTAACAGCAAAATAAAAACAATCCACAACTAGATAATTTATTAACCACACTGTTAACCCAACACAGGCATGCACTTTAAAGGGAAAGATTAAAAGAAATAAAAGGAACTCGGCAAACACTAACCCCGCCTGTTTACCAAAAACACCACCTCTAGCATCACTAGTATTAGAGGCACTGCCTGCCCGGTGACAATAGTTAAACGGCCGCGGTATCCTGACCGTGCAAAGGTAGCATAATCATTTGTTCTCTAAATAAGGACTTGTATGAATGGCAACACGAGGGTTTAACTGTCTCTTATTTCTAATCAGTGAAATTGACCTTCCCGTGAAGAGGCGGGAATATACTAATAAGACGAGAAGACCCTATGGAGCTTTAATTAATTTACCCAAGGAGCAACTTTTAACCGCCAAGGGACAACAACATTTCCACCTGGGTTAACAATTTTGGTTGGGGTGACCTCGGAGAACAAAAAATCCTCCGAGCGATTCTTAAAGACTAGACCTACAAGTCAAATCGTCCTATCGTACATTGATCCAAAAATAATTTGATCAACGGAACAAGTTACCCTAGGGATAACAGCGCAATCCTATTCTAGAGTCCATATCGACAATAGGGTTTACGACCTCGATGTTGGATCAGGACATCCCAATGGTGCAGCAGCTATTAAAGGTTCGTTTGTTCAACGATTAAAGTCCTACGTGATCTGAGTTCAGACCGGAGCAATCCAGGTCGGTTTCTATCTATTATACATTTCTCCCAGTACGAAAGGACAAGAGAAATGGGGCCACCTTAAAATAAGCGCCCCTAAACCAATTAATGATTTTATCTCAATTAATTAATTAGTAACAACAGTATACCCGAGACCAGGGTTCAGTTAAGGTGGCAGAGCCCGGCAATTGCATAAAACTTAAAACTTTACAATCAGAGGTTCAAATCCTCTCCCTAACAACATGTTTATAGTAAACATTCTAACCCTCATCATCCCTATTCTCCTAGCTGTAGCATTCCTAACGCTAGTAGAACGCAAAATCCTAGGGTATATGCAACTCCGAAAAGGACCAAATGTAGTAGGCCCATATGGTCTACTTCAACCCGTAGCTGATGCAATCAAACTGTTCACTAAAGAACCCCTACGACCGGCAACATCCTCAGTAGCAATATTCATTATAGCGCCAATTCTAGCCCTGGGTTTAGCCCTTACAATATGAATCCCCCTTCCCATACCCTTCCCTCTTATCAACATAAACCTAGGAATTCTATTCATACTAGCCATATCCAGCTTAGCAGTTTACTCTATCCTCTGGTCAGGATGAGCCTCTAACTCAAAATATGCCCTGATCGGCGCCCTACGAGCAGTTGCACAAACAATTTCCTATGAAGTAACACTAGCAATTATCCTCCTTTCTGTGCTCCTAATAAATGGATCCTACACCCTCTCAACCCTGATCACTACACAAGAACACCTATGACTAATCTTTCCATCATGGCCATTAGCCATAATATGATTTACCTCTACCCTAGCCGAAACTAACCGAGCCCCCTTTGACCTTACTGAAGGAGAATCCGAACTAGTATCTGGCTTCAATGTAGAATACGCAGCAGGGCCATTCGCCCTTTTCTTCATAGCAGAATACGCAAACATCATTATAATAAACGCACTAACAACTATTTTGTTCCTAGGAGCGTATCACAATCCATGAATACCAGAACTCTACACGGTAAACTTTACCATTAAAGCCCTCTTCCTGACAGTTCTATTTCTATGAGTCCGAGCATCCTATCCTCGATTCCGATACGATCAACTAATACACCTCCTCTGAAAAAACTTTCTGCCACTGACCTTAGCCTTATGCATATGACACGTATCCATGCCCATCTTCCTATCAAGCATCCCCCCACAGACCTAAGAAACATGTCTGATAAAAGAATTACTTTGATAGAGTAAATAATAGAGGTTCAAGCCCTCTTGTTTCTAGAACAATAGGAATCGAACCTACCCCTAAGAATTCAAAATTCTCCGTGCTACCAATTTACACCACATTCTAAAAGTAAGGTCAGCTAATTAAGCTATCGGGCCCATACCCCGAAAATGTTGGTTCATATCCTTCCCGTACTAATAAACCCAATTATCCATATTCTTATTCTAATAACCCTTGTCTTCGGAACTATTATCGTCATAATCAGCTCCCATTGATTATTTGCCTGAATCGGATTCGAAATAAATATGCTAGCCATCATTCCCATCATAATAAAAAAGTATAACCCACGAGCTATAGAGGCAGCGGTTAAGTACTTCTTAACCCAATCCACCGCCTCCATGCTTCTCATAATAGCAGTCATTATTAACCTTATATTCTCAGGACAATGAACCATTATAAATATACTAAACCCAACGGCATCAATACTCATAACAATAGCCCTGACCATAAAACTAGGAATAGCACCCTTCCACTTCTGAGTCCCCGAAGTCACACAAGGCATTCCACTATCATCCGGACTAATCCTACTCACATGACAAAAACTCGCACCCATCTCCATCTTATATCAAGTTTCGCCCTCAATCAACCTCAACATAATATTAACAATATCAATACTATCCATTATAATCGGAGGTTGAGGTGGACTGAACCAAACGCAACTACGAAAAATCATAGCATACTCATCAATTGCCCACATAGGCTGAATGATGGCTATCCTAATCTATAACCCAACAATAACACTACTAAACCTAACCATTTATATTATTATAACCTCCACTATATTCTCACTATTTATAGCTAACTCCACAACTACAATACTTTCACTCTCCCACACATGAAACAAAGCACCTGTGATAACAGCCTTAATTCTACTCACCCTATTATCTATAGGAGGTCTGCCTCCACTTTCAGGCTTTATGCCCAAATGAATAATTATCCAAGAGATAACCAAAAATGACAATGTCATCCTCCCAATATTTATAGCAATCACAGCCCTGCTAAATCTGTACTTCTACATACGACTCACCTACTCCACAGCACTAACAATATTTCCCTCCACAAACAACATAAAAATAAAATGACAATTCAATTCTACAAAACAACCACTCCTCCTGCCGACCATAACTGTTCTATCCACAATATTATTACCTCTTACACCAATACTATCAATCATGGAGTAGGAATTTAGGTTAAATCAGACCAAGGGCCTTCAAAGCCCTAAGCAAGTGCAACTACTTAATTCCTGTTAAGGATTGCAAGACCATATCTTACATCAACTGAATGCAAACCAATTACTTTAATTAAGCTAAATCCTCCCTAGACTGGTAGGCTTTTATCCTACAAACCTTTAGTTAACAGCTAAACACCTTAATCAACTGGCTTCAATCTACTTCTCCCGCCGCAGAAAAAAAAAGGCGGGAGAAGCCCCGGCAGATCTTGAAGCTGCTTCTTTGAATTTGCAATTCAACATGAAAATTTCACCACAGAGCTTGATAGGAAGAGGACTTAAACCTCTGTCTTTAGATTTACAGTCTAATGCTTGCTCAGCCACCCTATCTTACCTATGTTCATTAACCGCTGACTATTTTCAACTAATCACAAAGATATCGGTACCCTCTACTTATTGTTTGGTGCTTGAGCAGGCATAGTTGGAACTGCCTTAAGCCTACTAATCCGTGCTGAACTGGGCCAACCTGGAACGCTACTTGGAGATGACCAAATTTACAACGTAGTGGTAACAGCACATGCGTTCGTAATGATTTTCTTCATAGTTATACCTATCATAATCGGGGGCTTTGGTAACTGACTTGTTCCACTAATAATTGGTGCGCCAGACATAGCTTTCCCTCGAATAAACAACATAAGCTTCTGACTTCTCCCACCTTCTTTCCTCCTTCTACTTGCATCATCAATAGTTGAAGCTGGGGCAGGAACAGGTTGAACCGTTTATCCTCCTTTAGCCGGAAACTTAGCTCACGCAGGAGCCTCCGTCGATCTTACTATCTTCTCCCTTCACCTGGCAGGAATTTCTTCCATTTTAGGCGCCATTAATTTTATTACCACAATTATTAATATGAAACCCCCAGCTATATCCCAGTATCAAACCCCATTATTTGTATGATCCGTACTGATCACAGCTGTCCTTCTATTACTTTCTTTACCCGTCCTGGCAGCTGGCATTACCATGCTCCTCACCGATCGGAATCTAAACACAACTTTCTTTGACCCGGCAGGAGGAGGCGACCCAATTCTCTACCAACACTTATTTTGATTCTTTGGACACCCTGAAGTTTACATCCTTATCCTGCCTGGATTTGGCATGATTTCTCATATCGTAACCTATTACTCAGGCAAAAAAGAGCCCTTCGGTTACATGGGAATAGTGTGAGCCATGATATCAATTGGTTTCCTGGGCTTTATTGTATGAGCCCATCATATGTTTACAGTAGGAATGGATGTCGATACCCGAGCCTATTTTACATCCGCTACCATGATCATTGCCATTCCAACAGGAGTAAAAGTCTTTAGCTGATTAGCCACATTACATGGGGGCAATATTAAATGATCCCCTGCTATAATATGAGCCCTAGGCTTTATTTTCCTATTCACAGTCGGGGGTCTAACAGGGATTGTCCTAGCCAACTCTTCTTTAGACATTGTCCTACACGACACTTACTACGTTGTAGCACATTTCCATTATGTTCTCTCTATAGGAGCTGTCTTCGCTATTATAGGGGGCTTCGTTCATTGATTTCCACTATTTTCAGGCTACACTCTTAATTCAACATGAGCCAAAATTCACTTCATTATTATATTTGTTGGAGTCAATATAACCTTCTTCCCACAACATTTCTTAGGACTTTCTGGAATACCACGACGCTACTCTGACTACCCTGATGCATACACAATATGAAATACCATCTCTTCCATAGGCTCATTTATTTCTCTTACAGCAGTAATACTTATAGTATTCATTATCTGAGAAGCATTCGCCTCTAAACGAGAAGTCTCAACTGTAGATCTTACAGCCACAAACCTAGAATGATTAAACGGGTGTCCCCCTCCCTACCACACATTTGAAGAGCCCGCATATATTAATTCAAAATAAGAAAGGAAGGAATCGAACCCCCAACTATCGGTTTCAAGCCAACATTATAGCCACTATATCTTTCTCAAACTAGAGGTATTAGTAAAATATTATATAACTTTGTCGAAGTTAAGTTACAGGCAAGAGCCTGTATATCTCAATGGCGTATCCTCTCCAATTAGGCTTCCAAGATGCAACTTCTCCCATCATAGAAGAACTACTCCACTTTCACGACCATACACTGATAATCGTATTCTTAATTAGCTCATTAGTGTTATACGTTATTACATTAATACTAACAACAAAACTTACTCATACCAGCACAATAGATGCCCAAGAAGTAGAAACTATCTGAACCATCCTACCTGCGATCATTTTAATTTTAATTGCCCTACCCTCACTACGAATCCTCTACATGATAGACGAAATCAATAACCCTTCATTAACAGTGAAAACAATGGGCCATCAATGATACTGAAGCTACGAATACACAGACTACGAAGACCTAAGCTTTGACTCTTATATAATTCCCACATCCGAACTAAAACCTGGCGAGTTACGACTGCTGGAGGTAGACAACCGAGTAGTATTGCCTATAGAAATGACCATTCGAATATTAATTTCCTCAGAAGACGTTCTACACTCATGAGCTGTTCCTTCTTTAGGGCTAAAAACAGACGCTATTCCAGGACGCTTAAATCAAACTACCCTTATATCAACACGACCAGGCCTGTTTTATGGACAATGCTCAGAGATCTGCGGCTCTAACCATAGCTTTATACCAATCGTCCTTGAATTAGTCCCACTGGATTACTTTGAAAAATGATCTACATCCATACTATAGTCTCGCTAAGAAGCTAAACAGCGCTAGCCTTTTAAGCTAGAGACTGGGAGACCATGCTCCCCTGAGCGACATACCACAACTAAATACATCAACATGATTTATTACCATCCTTTCCATATTATCAGCATTATTCATTCTATTCCAACTAAAAATTTCCAAATATACCTACTTCACAGGCCCCGAATCAACTTCAATCAAAACACAAAAACAGAACACCCCTTGAGAACTAAAATGAACCAAAATTTATTTGCCTCTTTCATTACCCCAACCATAATAGGCCTCCCCATTGTCATCCTGATCATCACATTTCCAAGTATCTTATTCCCAACCCCTAATCGCTTGACCAACAATCGTTTGGTTTCACTTCAACAATGGTTAGTTCAACTCACAACGAAACAAATATTAAGTATGCACAACAAAAAGGGGCAAACATGGGCACTAATACTTGTATCTCTTATTATATTTATTGGATCTACCAATTTATTAGGTCTCCTGCCACACTCATTTACACCCACCACACAACTATCCATGAATCTAGGAATAGCAATCCCCTTATGGGCAGGTACTGTAATTACGGGTTTCCGCAACAAAACTAAAAATTCTTTAGCCCACTTTTTACCCCAAGGAACACCAACCCTTCTAATTCCCATACTTATCATCATTGAAACAATCAGCCTTTTTATTCAACCAGTTGCTCTAGCCGTACGACTAACAGCAAACATCACAGCGGGCCATCTACTCATGCACCTGATTGGAAGCGCCACTCTAGCTCTACTAAACATCAGTACTACCACAGCCCTCATCACATTTATCATTTTAATTTTACTAACAATGCTTGAATTTGCTGTAGCCATGATTCAAGCCTACGTTTTCACCCTACTAGTGAGCCTATACTTACATGACAATTCGTAATGACCCACCAGACCCATGCTTACCATATGGTAAACCCGAGCCCATGACCACTAACAGGGGCCCTGTCCGCTCTCCTAATGACATCTGGCCTAACGATATGATTTCACTTCAATTCAATTATTCTACTCACAATCGGTCTAACAACCAATATACTCACTATGTATCAATGATGACGCGATGTTATCCGAGAAAGCACCTTTCAAGGCCACCATACCTCAACTGTACAAAAAGGTCTACGATACGGTATAATCCTTTTTATTATCTCAGAGGTCTTATTTTTTACAGGATTCTTCTGAGCCTTTTACCACTCAAGCCTCGCCCCTACTCCCGAACTAGGAGGATGCTGACCCCCCACAGGCATTCAACCCCTTAACCCCCTAGAAGTACCACTTCTAAACACCTCTGTCCTCCTAGCCTCCGGAGTCTCCATTACTTGAGCACACCATAGTCTCATAGAAGGACATCGAAACCACATACTCCAAGCCCTGTTCATCACCATCTCCCTAGGCGTTTACTTTACACTCCTTCAAGCCTCAGAATACTATGAAGCCCCATTCACCATCGCAGATGGCGTCTATGGCTCGACCTTCTTCGTAGCTACAGGATTTCACGGGCTACATGTCATTATTGGCTCTACATTCCTAATTGTATGCTTTCTACGCCAACTAAAATTTCACTTCACATCTAGTCACCATTTCGGATTCGAAGCCGCTGCCTGATATTGACACTTCGTAGACGTAGTATGACTTTTCCTTTATGTCTCCATTTACTGATGAGGCTCATATTCTTTTAGTATTAACCAGTACAACTGACTTCCAATCAATTAGCTTCGGTCAACCCGGAAAAGAATAATAAACCTACTACTAGCACTATTGACTAACTTTACCCTTGCCGCCCTTCTTGTTGTCATCGCATTCTGACTCCCACAACTAAACGCCTATTCAGAAAAAACAAGCCCCTACGAATGCGGCTTTGACCCCATAGGATCAGCACGCCTTCCTTTTTCCATAAAATTTTTCCTGGTCGCCATCACGTTTCTCCTATTTGACCTAGAAATCGCACTACTACTCCCCCTCCCATGAGCCTCCCAAACAGAAGATCTAGCCACTATACTTACCATGGCCTTATTCCTCCTCTCACTATTAGCAGCCAGCCTAGCCTACGAATGAACCCAAAAGGGGCTAGAATGAACAGAATATGGTATTTAGTTTAAACAAAATAAATGATTTCGACTCATTAGATTATGATTAAGTTCATAACTACCAAATGACCCTAGTATACATAAACATCATGATTGCATTTACAGTAGCTCTAGTGGGTTTATTAATATACCGATCCCACCTAATATCCTCCCTACTATGTTTAGAGGGAATAATGCTTTCACTTTTTATTCTAGCAACCTTAACAATCCTTAACACACACTTCACCCTAGCAAGTATAATGCCAATCATCCTACTAGTTTTCGCGGCCTGTGAAGCAGCCCTAGGACTGTCTCTACTAGTCATAGTATCCAATACTTATGGCACGGATTATGTACAAAACCTCAATCTACTTCAATGCTAAAGTTCATTATCCCAACAATTATACTTCTTCCCCTCACCTGATTGTCAAAAAATAACATGGTCTGAATTAACCCCACAACTTACAGCCTATTAATTAGCCTAACAAGTTTTCTCTTACTTAATCAATACGGTGATAATAGCCTAAACTTCTCACCAACTTTCTTCTCCGATTCCCTGTCCACCCCTCTACTAATCCTCACCATATGACTTCTACCCCTAATAATTATGGCCAGCCAAAACCACCTGCTAAAAGAGCCCATCATCCGAAAAAAGCTATATATCTCTATACTAATCATTCTCCAACTACTCCTGATTATAACATTTACAGCAATAGAACTAATCTTCTTTTATATTCTCTTTGAAGCAACATTAATTCCCACACTCATTATCATCACTCGATGAGGAAATCAAGCCGAACGTCTCAATGCAGGCTTATATTTCTTATTTTATACCCTAACAGGATCCCTCCCACTACTAGTAGCTCTTGTTTACATCCAAAACACCACCGGATCCCTAAATTTCCTTATACTTTACTACTGGGCCCAACCACTACCCAATTCTTGATCAAACATCTTCATATGACTAGCGTGCATAATAGCCTTCATAGTAAAAATGCCACTATACGGACTCCACCTCTGACTCCCCAAAGCCCATGTCGAAGCCCCTATTGCAGGATCTATAGTATTAGCAGCTGTACTACTCAAACTAGGCGGATATGGAATGCTACGTATCACAACAATTCTTAATCCACTTACGGAAATCATAGCATACCCATTCATCCTGCTATCCCTCTGAGGAATAATCATAACCAGCTCCATTTGCCTACGCCAAACAGACCTAAAATCACTAATCGCTTACTCTTCTGTCAGCCACATAGCACTAGTAATCGCAGCTATCCTAATCCAAACACCTTGAAGCTTTATAGGGGCAACAGCTTTAATAATCGCACATGGACTTACATCATCCATACTGTTTTGCCTGGCAAACTCCAACTACGAACGAGTCCACAGCCGTACTATAATTCTAGCCCGAGGTTTACAAACGCTCCTCCCACTTATAGCAGCATGATGACTCCTAGCTAGTCTGACTAATTTAGCTCTCCCCCCTTCCATCAATCTTATTGGAGAACTGTTCGTAATTATATCAACCTTCTCATGGTCAAATACCACAATCATTCTCACAGGACTAAACATAGTTATCACAGCCCTGTACTCTCTGTACATACTAATCACAACACAACGAGGCAAACATACGTATCACATCAACAACATCACCCCATCTTTCACACGGGAAAACGCCTTAATAGCACTTCACATTCTCCCCTTACTCCTACTGACACTAAACCCAAAAATCATTCTGGGCCCCCTGTACTGTAAATATAGTTTAAAAAAAACACTAGATTGTGAATCTAGCAATAGAAGCCCATCACCTTCTTATCTACCGAGAAAGCTCGCAAGGACTGCTAATTCTATGCCTCCATGGCTAATACCATGGCTTCCTCAACTTTTAAAGGATAACAGTAATCCATTGGCCTTAGAAGCCAAAAAATTGGTGCAACTCCAAATAAAAGTAATAAATCTGTTCTCCTCCCTATCCTTACTCACCCTATTTCTACTAACAGTTCCCATCATAATAACAAGTACAGACCTGTACAAAACAGCCACATTTCCCCAGTACGTAAAAACAACCGTCTCCTGTGCCTTTTTTACCAGCCTCATTCCCACAATAATATTTATTCACACGGGCCAAGAGGCAGTGATCTCCAACTGGCACTGAATAACAATCCAAACCCTTAAACTTACCCTCAGCTTCAAGATAGACTACTTTTCAATACTATTCGTCCCCGTAGCACTGTTTGTTACATGGTCCATCCTAGAATTCTCAATATGATACATACACTCAGACCCCGATATCAATAAATTCTTCAAGTACCTCCTTCTTTTCCTCATCACTATATTAATCCTAGTAACAGCAAACAACCTATTCCAACTATTCATTGGCTGAGAAGGAGTGGGAGTTATGTCCTTCCTATTAATTGGCTGATGATACGGCCGAACAGACGCCAACACAGCAGCCCTACAAGCAATCCTGTACAACCGCATTGGGGACGTCGGCTTCCTTGTAGCCATGGCATGATTTCTCTTTAACCTCAACACATGAGATTTTCAACAAATCTTTGTATTATGCCCCAACATCCCAAACCTACCCCTACTAGGCCTCGTACTAGCAGCAGCGGGAAAATCCGCCCAATTTGGACTACACCCATGATTACCTTCCGCCATAGAAGGCCCTACACCTGTCTCAGCCCTACTCCATTCCAGCACAATAGTGGTAGCAGGCATCTTCCTGCTCATCCGCTTCTACCCTCTGACAGAAAACAACAAATTCATCCAGTCCACCATACTATGTCTAGGAGCCATTACAACACTATTCACAGCAATATGCGCCCTAACCCAAAACGACATCAAAAAAATTATCGCCTTCTCCACCTCAAGCCAACTAGGCTTGATAATAGTAACACTCGGCATTAACCAGCCCTACCTAGCCTTTCTTCACATCTGCACCCACGCCTTCTTCAAAGCAATACTATTCATATGCTCCGGATCAATCATCCACAGCCTAAACGACGAACAAGACATTCGAAAAATAGGGGGCCTATTCAAAACAATGCCATTCACTACTACAGCCCTAATCATCGGCAGCCTAGCATTGACAGGAATGCCCTTCCTCACAGGGTTCTACTCAAAAGACCTAATCATCGAATCTGCCAACATGTCCCACATCAACACCTGAGCACTCCTAATAACCCTTATCGCCACCTCTCTAACAGCCGCCTACAGCACCCGCATTCTCTTCTTCACCCTACTAGAACAACCCCGCTTCCCCCCTCTAATCTCTATCAATGAAAATAACCCCCTTCTAACCAACCCCATCAAACGCCTAATAATTGGAAGTATCTTCGCTGGGTTTATTATTTCTAACAACATCCCGCCGACAACAATTCCTCAAATAACCATGCCCCTTCACCTTAAACTCACCGCCCTACTAGTGACTATTGCAGGATTCATCATCGCACTAGAAATAAGCAATCTAACTAAAAACCTAAAACTCAATCACCCATCAAGCATATTTAAATTCTCAGTCCTTCTAGGCTACTTCCCAACTCTCGTACACCGCCTAGTGCCCTACCTAAATCTATCAATGAACCAAAAATCAGCCTCATCTCTCCTAGACCTAATCTGACTAGAAAAAATCTTACCAAAATCAACCTCCCACGTACAAATAAAACTATCCGTACTAGTAACCAACCAGAAAGGACTCATTAAGCTGTATTTTCTATCCTTTCTGGTCACTATTTCTATCAGTACAATTATCTTTAATTTCCACGAGTAATTTCTATAATAACAATAACACCAATCAATAAAGACCATCCAGTCACAACCACCAGCCAAGTCCCATAACTATAAAGTGCTGCAATTCCCATAGCCTCCTCACTAAAAAACCCAAAATCCCCCGTATCATAAACAACCCAATCTCCAAGACCATTAAACTCAAACACGACCTCCAACTTCTTCTCTTTCAACACATAACAAGCCACCAACAACTCCATTACTACCCCACTAACAAGCATACTAAACAACGTCTTATTAGAAGCCCAGACCTCCGGATACTGCTCCGTTGCTATAGCCGTCGTATAACCAAACACTACTAATATACCACCCAAATAAATTAAAAACACCATCAACCCTAAAAAAGAACCACCTGCACTTAACACAATACCACAACCCACACATCCACTAACAATTAAACCCACTCCCCCATAAATAGGTGAAGGCTTAGAAGAAAACCCCACAAACCCCAACACAAAAATAGTACTCAAAATAAACATAACGTATGTTATCATCATTCTTACATGGAATTACACCATGACCAATGATATGAAAAACCATCGTTGTTGTTCAACTACAAGAACACTAATGATCAACATTCGAAAATCCCACCCCCTAATAAAGATTATTAACAATGCATTTATTGACCTCCCAGCACCCTCAAACATTTCCTCACTGTGAAACTTCGGCTCCCTACTGGGCATCTGCTTGATCCTACAGATCCTTACAGGCCTATTCCTAGCAATACACTATACATCAGATACAACAACAGCCTTCTCCTCTGTTACACACATCTGCCGAGATGTAAACTACGGCTGAATCATTCGGTATATTCATGCAAACGGGGCCTCCATATTCTTCATCTGCCTATACATGCACATAGGACGAGGCCTATACTACGGCTCATACACCTTCACAGAAACCTGAAACATTGGAGTAATTCTTCTATTAACAGTAATAGCCACAGCGTTCATAGGATATGTCCTACCATGAGGCCAAATATCTTTCTGAGGCGCTACAGTTATCACCAACCTCCTATCAGCCATCCCTTACATTGGCACAGACCTAGTTGAATGAATTTGAGGCGGCTTCTCAGTAGACAAAGCAACTCTCACACGATTTTTCGCCTTTCACTTTATTCTCCCATTCATCGTCACAGCTCTGGCCTTTGTTCACCTCCTCTTCCTCCACGAAACAGGATCCAACAACCCAACAGGAATCCCATCAGACATAGACAAAATCCCCTTCCACCCTTATTACACTATCAAAGATGCCCTAGGAGCCCTGCTCCTAATTCTGGCACTAATAGTACTAGTGCTATTCTCACCTGACCTCCTAGGAGACCCAGACAACTACACACCCGCCAACCCGCTTAACACACCCCCTCACATCAAACCAGAATGATATTTCCTCTTCGCATATGCTATCTTGCGATCAATTCCCAATAAACTAGGAGGAGTCCTAGCACTCATTATGTCCATTCTAATCCTACTACTCATACCCCTTCTCCATACATCCAAACAACGAAGCATGATATTTCGACCTCTCAGCCAATGCCTTTTTTGAATCCTAGTAGCAGACCTACTCACACTTACATGAATTGGAGGCCAACCAGTAGAACACCCATACATTATTATCGGCCAACTGGCATCCATTGCATACTTCTCCATCATCCTAGTGCTCATACCAATAGCTGGTCTAATCGAAAACAAACTCCTGAAATGAAGAGTCTTTGTAGTATATTAATTACCCTGGTCTTGTAAACCAGAAAAGAAGTATAACTAAACCTTCCTAAGACTCAAGGAAGAAGCTAACGCTCCACCATCAGCACCCAAAGCTGAAATTCTACTTAAACTATCCCCTGAAACCCCCCCCGACTACCCCCTATGTACGTCGTGCATTATTTTATATTAACCATACATATAAGCATGTACATATTATTATTAATAGTACATAGTACATACTATTATTAATCGTACATAGTACATACAGTTAAATCGGTTCTTGTCAACATGCGTATCCCGACCCCTAGATCACGAGCTTAATCTACCATGCCGCGTGAAACCAGCAACCCGCTCGGCAGGTACTCCTATTCTCGCTCCGGGCCCATTAATTGTGGGGGTTTCTACTTAATGAACTTTATCAGACATCTGGTTCTTTCTTCAGGGCCATCTCATCTAAAACCGTCCACTCTTTCCTCTTAAATAAGACATCTCGATGGATTAGTGACTAATCAGCCCATGCCCACACATAACTGTACTGTCATACCTTTGGTATTTTTATCTTTTGGGGATGCTTAGACTCAGCTATGGCCGTCTGAGGCCCCGTCTCGGAGCATATATTGTAGCTGGACTTAACTGCATCTTGAGCATCACCATAATGATAGGCACGAGCTGTTCATCCAATCTAGTTAGACATTATATCAATGTTACTTAGACATATTAATTAATGGTAGCAGGACATATTATTTTACCCTTCACCAGTGCAGTTTTCCGACCCCCCCCAGTGTTTTTTCTTTTTTCCTTCTATCCACATTTCAACTTTTTAACACAAATTTCCCGTGTTATAAAAAGAGATTTAATAAATTATCAAAAGGCAAAATAAGGTGTACATGCTAAACGATATACGCATCAAAATGGCACGATACGCTTTC